CTTATATCTTTGAAAAGTCAGGGTTGAAAGATTTTATCATGGGTTTTTGGTACTATTATTTAGGCTATCTGCGGGTATTTTAATTTTTATGTGATATATATATATATATATATATATATATATATATATATATATAATGTGGTGAAATAAGTTAACGCTTTCAACTTGTTGACTTTGGATGTTTGGTTGAGTTCTCCTTGGTTTCGGGGTTTGACAAGGATACAGGATTCTCTGAGCATAGGGGGTAAGGGGGTTTGTCGCGTGTATACCAAAGGGGGCACATAGTATAAGTATGAACAGATATAATAGTATTTATGTACTTAAGACAATTAATGTGGTTCTTGAGTTATGTCATTCAAGAATGAATTTATATTCTTTATATACAAGTAATAAATGCCTTATCTTAAAATATTATACTCTTACTGTAAAATGTGAGATAAGCAACCCTAAAAATAAAAAACCCTATGCATTTAGGAGGATACTTCGTATGTTGGGTAATGAATAATATGTTTTACACCATCAAAAATGCCCTGAGCAAGCAATTTAAGTGGAATTTTACTTGTATATCCCTGAAATAGGAACCAGATGCCGTTGACGGCCCAATTTATGTAACCTTACAATTATTGTCCCTGACCCCTTTCTGTATAGGCCTTTATATAAATTATTGGTGGTCTCTTACTACATATCTATTACTTATAAAATTTTAATTGATTATGCAATTGAAAATTTTGAGGACCATTAAAATTGTAAAAGTCCACATATTATCTATATCATAAATATGAGGAAATTTAGATTTATGTTAATGTTTGTTGTTCTTGGACTTTATGGGTATTAATGTATGAATGTACTAATACATTAATGTAATATTATGCATAATATGTACTATACCATAACGGTTGTCAGGAGATAGTTTAATTTAGAATTCTGGCTTTGGGAGCCAGAGGTGGGAGTTAAAATCTCTCTTTTCTGGCACTAGGGGGGATTTTAACCTCCGATCTTCGGCTTACAAGACCGACGCTTTTTGGCTAAGCTACTAGGGCAAGCTCATTCTAGTGCTTTATTTTCTAGTCAACCGGCTATGGGGATTAAAACTAGGAATAATGCAAAGTAGAGAATTGATGCTACTTGTCCGATGATAATAAATGGGTGTTCTACGGGCATTCCTCCAATTCATGTTAAGATTAGTATGTCTGCAACTAAGGTTCAGAATAGGAATTGTGTGATTGGTCGAAATGTTAGTCCGCGTTGTTTGGATGTGTGTAGGATTGGCACTACTATTAATACTAGGATTGAGAATAGTAAAGCGAGCACTCCTCCTAGTTTATTTGGGATTGATCGTAGGATGGCGTAAGCAAATAGGAAATATCATTCAGGTTTAATGTGTGGGGGTGTAACTAGTGGGTTTGCTGGGGTGAAGTTTTCTGGGTCTCCAAGGAGGTTGGGGGAGAAAAGGGCTAGTGATGTAAGTCCTAGTAGTATTACTACAAATCCTAGGAGGTCTTTGTATGAGAAATATGGGTGGAATGTAATTTTATCGGCGTCTGAGTTAATGCCTACGGGGTTATTTGAGCCTGTTTCGTGTAAGAATAGTAGGTGCACCATGGTTGCTGCTGCAATAACGAATGGTAGTAGGAAGTGAAAGGCGAAGAATCGTGTTAGTGTTGCATTGTCTACTGAGAATCCACCTCAAATTCATTGGACTAGGGCGTCTCCTACATAAGGCACTGCGGATAATAGATTCGTAATTACGGTGGCACCTCAAAATGATATTTGTCCTCAAGGAAGTACATATCCTACGAAGGCGGTTATTATGACTAAGAGTAGAAGTACGACTCCGATGTTTCAGGTTTCTTTGTAGAGGTAGGATCCGTAGTAAAGTCCTCGGGCGATGTGTAGATAAATGCAGATGAAGAAAAATGATGCTCCGTTTGCGTGAATATTGCGGATTAGTCAGCCGTAGTTAACGTCTCGGCAGATATGGGCGACTGAGGAGAAGGCGGTTGAGATGTCTGAGGTGTAATGTATGGCTAGGAATAGTCCTGTTAAAATTTGGGTAATTAGGCAGAGTCCTAATAGGGACCCAAAGTTTCATCATACTGAGATGTTTGAGGGGGCGGGAAGATCGACTAGTGCGTCGTTAGCAATTTTGATTAGGGGGTGTGTTTTTCGTAGGCTTGCCATTAAGGGTTCTTATAGTTGAATAACAACGGTGGTTCTTCAAGTCACTGGTCTCGGTTAGAATCCGAGTAGGAATTATGACTTATCTTGTTTCTTTACTGTTAATAGCTTTAGTTGTTGGGTTGGTTGGTGTGGCTTCAAATCCTGCCCCTTATTTTGCTGCTCTTGGTTTGGTGGTGGCGGCAGGGGTTGGGTGTGGGGTGTTAATTGGGCATGGTGGATCATTTTTGTCGTTGGTTCTTTTTTTGATTTATTTGGGAGGGATGCTCGTTGTGTTTGCTTATTCAGCGGCTTTGGCTGCTGAGCCTTTTCCTGAGGCTTGGGGAGATCGTTCTGTTGTTGGTTATGTGTTGATATATTTATTAGGGGTGGGTTTGGTTATAGGGTTATTTTGGGATACTTGGTACGAGGGTTCTTGAGGGGTTGTTGATGTTTTAAAAGAGTTTTCTATGTTGCGGGGGGATACTAGTGGTGTGGCTGTGATGTACTCGGCTGGTGGGGGTATGTTGGTTATTTGTGCCTGGGTATTGCTTTTAACTTTATTTATTGTGTTAGAGCTTACTCGTTGATTGATACGCGGCGCGCTTCGAGCAGTTTAGATTGCGGCCAGTAGGGTTGCTAGAGTTATTGAGAAGAGGAAGATGGTTAGGTATGTTTTAATTATTCCTCGTTGGGTATCACTGATAATTTTGGTCATTTTTAGTTGTGGGGATGTGGCCCCTTTTGGTCCTACAGCTTCAAATCATGTTTGGTCTACTAGTTGTGTGGCGATTGATTGTCCTAATATTAGATTTAATTTTGGGATGAGTCGGTGAATAATTGCGGGGAAGTATCCTAGTATGTTTGAGAAGTGGTGAAGTGGTATTGTTGGTGTAATTTTATATTGTTTGTTGGTTAGGGCTGTTAGTTCTATGGCTATTAGAAGGCCTATAATGGTAACGGTTAGGGCGGCTATTTTAAGGGGCGCTGGTATAGTTATGATTTGGGTTTTTGAGGGTAAGAAGTTTGATGTGATAACTAGTCCTGCAATAATGCTTCCTCAGGCGAGTCGTTTAATAGGGTTAATAACTGATGGGTCGTTTTCATTGATTGGTGAGAGGGGTAGGAATCGGGGGCTTCCCATGGTTACGAAATATACAACCCGGAAGCTATAAATGGCGGTAAATGATGTGGCGATTAGTGTCAGGATTAGGGCTCAGGCGTTTAGGTGTGAGGTGTTAAGGGCTTCAATAATAGCGTCTTTTGAGAAGAACCCGGCTAGGAATGGGGTTCCTGTAAGTGCTAGGCTGCCAATTGTGAGGCAGGTTGAGGTGAGTGGTATTAGGTTTTGCAGGCCCCCTATTTTTCGGATATCTTGCTCGTCGTTTAGGCTGTGAATAATTGATCCTGAGCATAGGAATAATATGGCTTTGAAAAAGGCATGTGTGCAGATATGTAGGAATGCTAGTTGTGGTTGATTAAGCCCAATTGTAACTATTATTAGTCCGAGTTGACTTGATGTTGAGAAAGCTACAATTTTTTTAATATCATTTTGGGTTAGGGCACAAGCGGCAGTAAATAGGGTGGTTAGGGCTCCTAAGCATAAGCAGGTTGTTAGGGCTAATTTGTTGTTTTCTATTAATGGGTGAAGTCGAATGAGTAAAAAGATACCGGCAACAACTATTGTGCTGGAGTGGAGTAGGGCAGAGACTGGTGTGGGGCCCTCCATGGCGGAGGGTAGTCAGGGGTGTAATCCAAATTGTGCTGATTTTCCGGTTGCTGCAAGAATTAGTCCAATAAGTGGGAGGGTTATATCAAAATTTTTTGATAGAAAGAATATTTGTTGAATTTCTCATGAGTTTATATTTATTGCAAGCCAAGCTATGCTTATGATTAGTCCAATATCTCCCACCCGGTTATATAATACGGCTTGTAGGGCTGCTGTATTAGCGTCTGTTCGCCCATATCATCAACCAATAAGGAGAAATGATATGATCCCCACTCCCTCCCAGCCAATGAATAGTTGGAATATGTTGTTGGCTGTTACTAAAATAATCATGGCTACTAGGAATAGTAGTAGGTACTTGAAGAAGCGGTTTATGTATGGGTCAGAATGTATATATCATGATGCAAATTCTAGAATAGATCAGGTGACGTATAAAGCAATGGGGGTAAAGATTAGGGAGTAATGGTCAAATTTAAAGCTAATATTAATATCAAATGTGGATGAATTTATTCAGTGCCAGTTTGTGATGATAACTTCTGTTCCTTGGTCTAGGAAGATTATAAGGGGAATAAGGCTTGTGAAGAATGCTCCGCTTACGGCTATTTTAACATGTGTTACAGCTCATGTTGGGTTTTGGGGTTTTGGGTTAAGGGTTATTAATAGCGGGTATAGTAGAATTGCTAGAACTAGAATTAGTGAGGACGATAAAATTAAGGTTGTTGTGTGCATAGCTTTCACTTGGAGTTGCACCAAGAGTTTTTGGTTCCTAAGACCAATGGATGAACTATTATCCTTTGAAAGCGCGAGAAAGCCACGGAGTTTAACCGTGGGGATAAAGGATTAGCAGTACTTATTGCCTCGGGCCTCTCTCGGTGAGTAAGAGGACTTTAACCTCTGTTTTTAGAATCACAATCTAATATTTAGTTAAATTATACTTACTAGTAGCATCAGCCTCACATGAGTTCTGGTTTTGTAATTAATAGGATGATTGGGAGAAGGTGGAGTACTATTAGTAGATGTTCTCGTGTGTGGAATGGGGGTAGTCCTATGATGTGTTTTGGGGTTGGGCCTCGTTGGGTTATGAGGAATATATATAGGGAGTAGCCTGCTGTAATTAATGTTCCTATACCTGTTAGTGCGATAGTTCATGGGGATCAATTAAATAGTGTGGTGATGATTATGATTTCTCCTATCAAGTTTGGTAGGGGCGGTAGAGCTAGGTTGGCCAGGTTGGCAATAAATCATCAAGCTGCTGTTAGTGGAAAAATCACTTGTAGTCCTCGGGCAAGTATTATTGTTCGGCTATGTGTTCGTTCGTAGGCAGTGTTGGCTAAGCAAAATAGTGCGGAGGACACGAGGCCGTGGGCAATTATTAGGATAATTGCTCCTGTGAAGCCTCAGGGGGTTTGGATTAAAATACCCCCTGCAACAAGGCCTATGTGGCTAACTGATGAATAGGCGATTAGTGATTTTAAATCTGTTTGTCGTAAACAGATTGAGCCGGTTATAATAATTCCTCACAGGGCTAGGATAATGAAGGGGTAAGCTAGCTCTTTGGATAGGGGGTCTAGTATGATTATTATTCGTATTATGCCATAGCCCCCTAGTTTTAGTAGAACTGCAGCTAGTACTATAGATCCTGCCACTGGGGCTTCTACGTGGGCTTTTGGTAATCATAGGTGGACACCATATAGTGGTATTTTAACTAGGAAGGCAATCAGGCATCCAGCCCATCAGATTTTGTGTCCTCAGGAGTTTAGGGCTATGGGCTGTGAGTATTGTAAAATTAGCATGGATAGTGTTCCTGTTGTATTTTGAAGTAAAAGCAAGGCTACTAGGAGGGGCAGGGATCCTGCTAGGGTATAAAACAGGAAATAGGTTCCCGCATTTAGTCGTTCGGTTTGATTTCCTCATCGTGTAATGATAATAAGGGTGGGGATTAATGTGGCTTCAAATATAATGTAGAATATGATGATTTCTGTGGCACTGAATGCTATAATTAGGAAAGTTTGTAGGGAGGTCAATAATATAATATACAGTCGTTGCCGATTAACTGGTTCTGGGTTGATGTGATTTTGGCTGGCTAGAATTATTAATGGGAGGAGTCAGCAGGTTAATACTAGTAGGGGGGTTGACAAAGGGTCTGTGGCTATATAGGCGTTAGAGCTGGTTCATCCGGTCTCTGCTGTTCATTTAAACCAGGTTAGGCTGGTGAGGGCAATTAGTAGGCTGTGTGCGGTTGTTGTTGTTCAGAGTCATTTTGGTGAAGATAATCAGATTGTTGGAAATAGCATGATTGTAGGGATTAATACTTTTAACATTGTAGGAGGTTAAGATTTTGTAGGCGATCTGTTCCATGCGTTCGGGCGGTGGCAACTAGGAGTGCGAGACCTGCGCTGGCTTCACAGGCGGAGAAGGCTAAAAGTAGCATAGGTGCTGCGGAGAATCCTGTTGTTTCAAATTGGAGTGCTCATAGGGCTAGTGCAATAAAAAGTGATAATATTATTCCTTCCAAGCATAGTAGTGCGGAGAGTAGGTGGGTGCGGTGAAATGCTAGGCCTATTAGTCCTAAAATAAATGCTGAGCTAAAGCTGAAGTGTACGGGTGTCATAAGGGGGTCGTGGACTTAAACCACGGTCTTCTGAGCCGAAATCAGAGGTCTTGTTTTGGACTAACTCCCTATTCTGCTCATTCTAAGCCTCCTTGTGTTCATTCATAAATTAGGCCTAATGTTAGTAGTACCAGGACGGTTGTGGCTCAGAAGAAAGTTCCGGTTGGATTGTGGAGTTGGTCTCCTCATGGTAATGGTAGGAGAAGGGCAATTTCCAGGTCAAATAAAAGGAATAAAATTGCTACTAGGAAAAATCGTAGTGAGAAAGGCAATCGAGCGGATCCAAGCGGGTCAAAGCCGCATTCGTAGGGGGAGAGTTTTTCTGCATCTGGACTTATTTGTGGAATTCAGAAGGAAATAACTGCTAGGATTAGGGATAGGGCTGTGGTGATAATTAGGATGGTGGTTATTAAGTTCATTATCTTTCCTTGGGTTTTAACCAAGACTGGGTAATTGGAAGTCACTCGTACTAACATTAATACTAGAAAGATTATGAGCCTCATCAGTAGATGGATACGTAGAGGAATAGTCATACTACGTCGACGAAGTGTCAATATCATGCGGCAGCTTCAAAGCCAAAGTGGTGGTCTAGGGTGAAGTGGTGTAATACTTGGCGTAGGAAGCAGATAGCCAAGAATGAAGATCCAATGATAACGTGTAGTCCGTGGAATCCTGTGGCTACGAAGAATGTTGCGCCATAGACGCCGTCTGCAATTGTGAATGGTGCTTCGTAGTATTCCATGGCTTGTAACGCTGTGAAGTAAAGCCCAAGAATAATTGTAAGTGCGAGAGCTTGGATGGCTTGGTTTCGTTTGCCTTCTATGATGCTGTGGTGTGCTCATGTTACTGTTACTCCGGATGCTAGTAAAACAGCTGTGTTGAGTAATGGGACTTCGAATGGGTCTAGGGGGAGGATTCCGGATGGGGGTCAGCATCCTCCTAGCTCAGGTGTTGGGGCTAGGCTTGAGTGGTAAAAGGCTCAGAAGAATCCTAGGAAGAAGAATACTTCAGATGTAATAAATAAGATTATTCCATATCGTAGGCCTTTTTGTACTGGAGGGGTGTGGTGGCCTTGGAATGTGCCTTCTCGGACAATGTCTCGTCATCATTGATATATTGTAAGGAGCAGAAGAACTATACCAAGGGTTATTAATGAAGTTGAGTGGAAGTGAAACCATACTGCTAAGCCAGATGTCATTAATAGAGCACTGACTGCGCCGGTTAGTGGTCATGGGCTAGGATCAACCATATGATATGCATGTGCTTGGTGGGCCATTAAACGTTCTCTTGTAGATAGAGGCTAAGTAGAAGTACGAAGACATAAGCTTGAATTATTGCTACTGCAATTTCTAGCAGTGTTAGTAGAAATAGTACTGTGGCTGTTAAGATTGCTACGGTTGGTATTATAGGGAGTAGGACGAATACGGCGGTAGCAATTAGTTGAATTAGTAAGTGCCCTGCGGTTAGGTTGGCTGTTAGTCGTACTCCTAGTGCGAGTGGTCGAATAAACAAGCTAATTGTTTCAATAATAATTAGTACTGGAATTAGTGGAATTGGGGTTCCTTCTGGTAGGAGGTGTCCTAGGGCCACGGTTGGCTGATTACGCATTCCAATGATGACTGTGGCTAGTCAAAGTGGTACAGCAAATCCTATATTTAATGATAGTTGGGTTGTTGGTGTAAAGGTGTATGGCAGTAATCCAAGCATATTAATGGTAATTAGGAATACTATTAAGGATGCTAGTAGTAGTGCTCATTTATGTCCTCCTACATTTAGTGGTAGTATTAGTTGGCTAGTAAATCGGCTAATTAATCATCCTTGGATGGTTACTAATCGGTTGTTAAGTCATCGGGGGGATGGGGTGGGATATATTACTCATGGCAGTGCAATTGCAATTGCAATTAGTGGGATGCCTAAGTATGACGGGCTTGCAAATTGGTCAAAAAAGCTTATTGCCATGGTCAGTTTCAGGATTCGGTTTTATGTTTTTCAGCACTCACGTGGGTGGGCTCATTTGGTGTAATGTGGCTTATAATTTTGGTGGGAATAAGGGTTAAGAAAATTAATCACGAGAATATTAAAATAGCAAATCAAGGGGCAGGGTTTAATTGAGGCATTTCACTAGAGGTGGTTGGGAGGCACCAATCTTTGGCTTAAAAGGCCAACGCTGTAGCCCAGACTTAGCTTCCTAGTGAGGCGTCTTCTAGCATTAATGAGGATCAGTCTTGGAAGTGTTCTAGGGGTACTGCTTCTACAACAATAGGTATGAAGCTGTGGTTTGCGCCGCAGATTTCGGAGCATTGTCCAAAGAACACGCCTGGGCGAGAGGTTATGAAAGAAACTTGGTTTAGCCGTCCAGGCACTGCGTCTATTTTTACGCCTAAAGATGGTACGGCCCAGGAGTGTAGAACATCTTCGGCGGAAATAAGGATTCGGATTGGGGATTCTATTGGAATTACTATTCGGTGATCTGTTTCGAGGAGTCGGAATTGGCCGGGGGTAAGATCTTGTGTTGGGATTATATAAGAGTCAAAGGCTAAGTCTTCATAATCGGTATATTCATAGCTTCAATATCATTGGTGGCCCATGGCTTTAATTGTTAGGTGTGGGTCATTGATTTCATCTATAAGATAAAGGATTCGAAGGGATGGGAGGGCAATTAAGATTAAAACTAGGGCTGGTAATACTGTCCATACGATTTCGATCTCTTGAGAGTCTAGAATAAGTTTATTAGATAATTTAGTTGATGCTATTGCGACAATAATATAAAGTACTATAGTGCTAATTAAGAAAACAATTATTAAAGCGTGGTCGTGGAAGTGGAGAAGCTCTTCTATAACGGGTGATGCCGCGTCTTGGAATCCTAGTTGTGTGGGATGTGCCATTAAGCTTTAAAGCTTAAGACATGCAGGATTTTAACCTACGATTTCACCTTGACAAAGTGATGTAATTTTCAAGTTTACTAATGTCTTAGAAGGAAGTGGCAGAGTGGTTATGCGGCTGGCTTGAAACCAGTACATGGGGGTTCAATTCCTCCCTTTCTCGTTAATTTGATTGAAGTTGAACAAATGCAGGTTCTTCAAATGTGTGGTATGGGGGTGGGCATCCGTGAAGTCATTCTGCATTTGTTGAGGCTATCTCAACGGATAATACTTCTCGTTTAGAAACGAAGGCTTCTCATAAGATAAATAGGAACATGATTACTGCTACTAGAGAAACTAATGAGCCAATGGAAGAGACTGTGTTTCAGAGGGCGTAGGCATCCGGGTAATCTGAGTATCGTCGTGGCATGCCCGCAAGGCCAAGGAAATGTTGTGGGAAGAATGTGAGGTTTACCCCTACGAATATTACTGCGAAGTGAATTTTAGTTCAGGTGCTGTGTAGTGTATATCCTGTAATTAAGGGGAATCAATGTACGAAGCCTGCTATAATGGCAAATACGGCACCTATTGATAAGACATAGTGGAAGTGAGCAACTACGTAATATGTGTCGTGAAGAACAATGTCAAGGGATGAGTTGGCCAATACAATACCAGTAAGGCCTCCAACTGTGAATAGGAAAATAAAGCCCAGGGCCCATAGCATTGGTGTCTCTCATTTGATGGCTCCACCGTGTAGTGTTGCTAGTCAGCTAAAGACTTTTACGCCTGTTGGAATGGCAATAATTATTGTAGCGGATGTGAAGTAGGCGCGAGTGTCCACATCTATTCCAACTGTAAATATGTGATGGGCTCAGACAATAAACCCAAGAAGGCCAATTGCTATTATGGCCCATACTATTCCCATGTACCCAAATGGTTCTTTTTTCCCGGCGTAGTAAGCTACAACGTGGGAAATAATACCGAACCCGGGTAAAATTAGAATATATACTTCTGGGTGACCAAAAAATCAGAATAGGTGTTGATAAAGGATAGGGTCACCTCCCCCTGCTGGGTCGAAGAAACTTGTGTTTAAATTACGATCTGTTAAAAGCATTGTAATTCCGGCGGCCAGGACGGGCAGGGATAGAAGTAGAAGGACGGCTGTTACAAGCACGGCTCATACAAATAAAGGTGTTTGGTACTGGGACACGGCAGGGGGTTTTATATTAATGGAGGTGGTGATGAAATTAATGGCCCCTAAAATGGATGAGACACCTGCTAAATGTAGAGAGAAAATGGTCAGGTCAACGGATGCGCCTGCATGGGCTAAGTTGCCTGCAAGTGGGGGGTATACTGTTCACCCTGTTCCAGCGCCCGCTTCAACGCCAGAAGAGGCAAGAAGTAGAAGGAAGGATGGGGGTAGTAGTCAAAAGCTTATGTTGTTTATTCGTGGAAACGCTATATCAGGGGCTCCAATTATCAATGGGAGGAGTCAGTTCCCGAACCCTCCAATAAGAACGGGTATTACTATAAAGAAAATTATAACGAAAGCATGTGCAGTGACGATAACATTATAAATTTGATCATCACCTAGAAGCGATCCGGGTTGGCTTAGCTCAGCTCGAATTAAGAGGCTAAGAGCAGTCCCAACTATACCGGCTCAGGCACCAAATACAAGATAGAGGGTGCCAATGTCTTTGTGGTTGGTAGAAAAGAATCAGCGCGTGATTGCCACAGGTAGGGTAGCCGAGTGTTTAAGGCAGCGGGTTGTAGCCCTGAAGACAGAGGTTTAAGTCCTCTTCCTATCAAGCCTCGTAGTGCAGTGCACGTCAGATTGCAAATCTGGAGACGCAGATTAAACCCTGCCGGGGCTTTCCCGCCTTACTCGGCTAACGGCGGGAAGGGTAGATGAATGCTCGCTGGTTTGAGCGCTTAGCTGTTAACTAAGAGTTTGTAGGATCGAGGCCTTCTCATCTAGAAAGGCTTTAGCTTAATTAAAGTGTCTGATTTGCATTCAGAAGATGTTGGATAGAGTCCTGCAAGTCTTAGGTTTTATATCAGGGACTAGGAGATTTTAACTCCTGCTTAGGGCTTTGAAGGCTCTTGGTCTAATTTATCCTAAGTCCCTAAGTAGTTAGTGTTAGGATGGATGGGGTAATAGGTAATAGTCCTAGGGCAATGATTATGGAGATGGCCAGGGGAAGGGTTGTTTGGGCTGTTTGGATTCGTCAGGGGGTAGTGTTATTTGTTGTACTTGGGGAGATTGTTAGTGTTATTGCATAACATAATCGTAGGTAGAAGTAAAGGCTTAGTAGGGCGGCTAAGGCTATGATTGTGGCTGTGAGCGAAATGTTTTGTTTTGTAAGTTCTTGTAGAATTAATCATTTTGGCATAAACCCTGTTAGAGGGGGTAGGCCTCCTAGTGAGAGGAGGGCAAGGGCGGTGGTTGTCACTAGAATTGGGCTTTTTGACCATGTTGTTGTGAGGGTACTAATTTTTGTGGCTGATGCTAGTTTTAGAGTTAGGAATGCTGCTGATGTTATGAAGATGTATGTTCCTAGGGCAATTAGGGTGAGGTGGGGTGCATATTGTAAAATAATGATTATTCAGCCCATATGTGCAATTGAGGAGTAGGCTAGGATTTTTCGTAGTTGTGTTTGGTTTAGTCCTCCTCATCCCCCAATGAGTGTTGATAGTAGGCCTAGTGATGTTAATAGTATGGGGTTAGTGGTTGGGGCTACTTGAATAATTAATGCAAGTGGGGCTAGTTTTTGTCAGGTGGATAGAATTAGTCCTGTTGTTAAATCAAGTCCTTGTAGAACTTCTGGTATTCAGAAGTGTATAGGTGCTAGACCAATTTTTAGTGCTAGTGCAATAATGATTATTGTGCTGGCTAGCGGGTGAGTTAAGTTATTGATGTCTCATTCTCCTATAATTCAGGCGTTTGTTGTGCTGGCGAAAAGGATAGTTGCTGCTGCGGTTGCCTGGGTTAAGAAGTATTTGGTAGTTGCTTCTACTGCGCGTGGGTGGTGGTGTTGTGCTATTAGTGGTAGAATTGCTAGGGTATTGATTTCTAGGCCTATTCAGGCTAACAATCAGTGGGAGCTGGCAAAGGTTAGGGTAGTTCCTAGTCCTAGGCTAGACAGGAGGGTGGTTAATACATAAGGGTTCATTGATATGGGAGGGATTTTAACCGTCGTGTTCGGGGTATGGGCCCGAAAGCTTAATTAGCTGACCTTATCTTAGAAAGTGGTGTAGAGGAAGCACCAGGAGTTTTGATCTCCTGAGTATGGGTTCAATTCCCTTCTTTCTAGGAACTGGAGGGGCTTTAACCCTCATAAGCCACTCTATCAAAGTGGTCCTTGGGCATTCAGGCACGGTTCCTTTATAGTTGTGGTGGTAGGCCTGCAAATGCAGTTGGTAGGGCAATGTGTCATAGTACTAGGGCAAGGGTAATGGGAAGGAAGTTTTTTCATACAAGGTGTATTAGTTGGTCGTATCGGAATCGGGGGTAGGAGGCTCGTACTCATAGGAATAGCATTGATAGTAGTGCTGCTTTGGTTATTAAATTAATTGTTGTTAGTTCTGGGATGGCTGGCATATGTAATGCGCCTAGAAATAGGACGGCTGATAGGGTATTTATTAATAGGATATTAGCATACTCAGCTAGGAAAAATAGGGCAAAAGGTCCTCCTGCATACTCTACGTTGAAGCCTGAGACTAGCTCGGACTCACCTTCGGTTAAGTCGAATGGTGCACGGTTTGTCTCTGCTAGGGTTGAGATGTATCATATTGCGGCTAGAGGTCAGGCGGGAATTAGGAGTCAGATGCTTTCTTGGGTTATGTTAAATGTTTGTAGAGTATAGCCCCCAGAGAAGATAATTACTGATAGCAGGATTAGTCCTAGACTAACTTCATATGAAATTGTTTGAGCTACGGCCCGTAGGGCTCCAATTAGTGCATATTTTGAGTTTGAGGCTCAACCTGATCCTAAAATTGAGTATACTGCAAGGCTTGATAGTGCTAGAATAAATAGAATTCCCAGGTTTAGGTCTATGACTGGGTGTGGTATTGGTATTGGTGCTCATAGGGTTATGGCTAGTGTTAGGGCAAGGATTGGGGCTGCTAAAAATAGAAATGGAGAGGATGTTGAAGGGCGGATGGGTTCTTTAATAAATAGTTTTACTCCGTCAGCAATTGGTTGTAGGAGGCCATATGGTCCTACTACGTTTGGCCCTTTTCGTAGCTGTATATATCCTAATACTTTTCGTTCAATTAGCGTTAGGAAGGCTACTGCTAGTAATACTGGGACGATGTATGCTAGGGGGTTGATTAGGTGGGTTATTAAGATGTTTAGCATGAACTAAGAAGAGGATTTGAACCTCTGGCTGAAAGGGCTTAGGCCTTTTGCAATTACCATGCTCTGCCATCTTAGTATAGCCTGGTTTTGGCTTATGTTGTATTGTTCTCCCTTTATTTAATTTAGTTGTGTTCATTAATTAGGGGTGGGGCGTGCTTTGAGTATTGGCCTCTCTTTTCCGGTCCTTTCGTACTAGGAAGAGTAACATTACAGATAGAAACTGACCTGGATTGCTCCGGTCTGAACTCAGATCACGTAGGACTTTAATCGTTGAACAAACGAACCCTTAATACCGCCTGCACCATTAGGATGTCCTGATCCAACATCGAGGTCGTAAACCCCCTCGTCGATATGGACTCTGGGAGAGGATTGCGCTGTTATCCCTAGGGTAACTTGGTTCGTTGATCGGTCTTGTGGCCGGATCATATTTGGTCAGATTTTCTGTGACTTAGAAGTGTCTTTCTTGGTTCTAGGTTTTAGTCCCAGTCCACTCGGAGGATATTTTTTTCTCCGTGGTCGCCCCAACCGAAGGTAAAATCCCATTGTCCTCTATGTTTATACTATTTAGGTTAGTTGTTTAACATGGTTGGGTTTGTACCTTAAGCTCCAAAGGGTCTTCTCGTCTTGTATTTTTATACCCGCTTCTGCACGGATAGATCAATTTCACTGACTTGAAAAGGGAGACAGTTAAGCCCTCGTTTGGCCATTCATACGGGTCTTCATTTAAAAGACAAGTGATTGCGCTACCTTTGCACGGTCAAAATACCGCGGCCGTTAAACTTATGTCACTGGGCAGGCTGGACCTCCTATACTTTGATTTTTGCAGGAGGCGATGTTTTTGGTAAACAGGCGAGGCTTATGTTTGCCGAGTTCCTTCCTTTTCTTTTAGTCTTTCCTTGGTGGCACTCCAGTGTGGGGTTAACGATAAGGTGTTGTGGGGTTTTCTTGTTTGTTTTGTTATACACATTTCCCTCTTTTTTTGGGTTCGTTAATTACCGGTGGTTTGTCCGATCTGGTTTACACGTGTGCCTGGAGAAGATTATGTCTTCTTGTTACTCATTTTAGCATGGTCTCTTCCATGTTGGCATGGGGCGGCCTAATAATTTTAGGGGGTTTGGATTATTTATCAGAATAATAAACTTTTAGCCGTTTGAGCTTTAACGCTTTCTGTTCAGGTGGCTGCTTTTAGGCCCACTAAAACGGCGGGTTTTGTAAAGTGTGATCCTTACCCTCCTGTATAAGGTTGTATCCTTGGTTAAAGGGGCTGTACCCCCTTAAACTAACTCTCGTGTTTTTCTCTTATTTTAGTTTTAGATTATTTCTTGTTTAGTTTGAGGAAGACGAGGCTGAACTTCTATTCATTTCTTAGGCAACCAGCTATCACCAAGTTCGGTAGGTCTGTCACCGCTACCCGGAGCTCTTCCCACTCTTTTGCCACAGAGACGGGTTGGCCCATAAAGGCTGTCTCGGGGTAGCTCACTTGGTTTCGGGGTTTTAAACTAAAGGTCTCTTTGCTTAAGTTGTACTGGCTAAATCATGATGCAAAAGGTACGAGGCTTAGTCTCTGCTTTTTTGTGCTTATATGGGTTATTTCATTTCTTTTTCAGCTTTCCCTTGCGGTACTTTTTCTATTGCTCAAGGAACCTTTTCTGTCTCCCATACTAAGGTGGTAAAATGGTTTGGTTGTTGAATTTAATCTTATGTTTAATTATTTATACTGATATGTTAATTTTGGTGTTATAGGCTAGCTGTTTGGCTCAGGGCGATCCAACTTGCATGGATATCTTCTCGGTGTAAGGGAGATGCTTAACTATTTCAGCCACGTCCTGGAGGTTGATCCAAGTGCACCTTCCGGTACACTTACCATGTTACGACTTGCCTCCCCTTATTTGTGCTTTGGTGTTAAGTTACTTTTACTGTGCGGTTGTGGGGGAGAGTGACGGGCGGTGTGTACGCGCCTCAGAGCCGGGTTCAAAAGGACACTCTATTTCCTTTTTACTACTAAATCCTCCTTCAAGCATTAATTTTCATGATGCTGTTCGTATTATTCTATTTTAGAAAATGTAGCCCATTTCTTCCCACTTCGTGCGCTACACCTCGACCTGACGTTTTGGGTTATGCCCATTTTGCTTACTATTAGGCCTTCACAGGGTAAGCTGACGACGGCGGTATATAGGCGGGGTTGACTAGAAGTGGTGAGGTTTAACGGGGGTTATCGGTTCTAGAACAGGCTCCTCTAGGGGGGTCTAAGGCACCGCCAAGTCCTTTGGGTTTAAAGCTAGCGCTCGTAGTACCCTGGCGGACGTCTGTTGTGATTAAACGTCTGGGTTTACAGCTGAGCATAGTGGGGTATCTAATCCCAGTTTGTTTCTCAGCTTTCGTGGGGTCAGGTGGGCGTATTAAAGCTACTTTCGTATTAGGTCTTCGTGTCCTCAGGAGCGTATGACAGCCAAGAGGCTCTTTGGCTTTATATATGCTTTCCTTAACCACCCTTTACGCCGTATATATCAACTAGGGCCTCTCGTATAACCGCGGTGGCTGGCACGAGTTTTACCGGCCCTCTTAGCACTGACTAAGTCAAGTTTTCACTTATGGCTTAATGTTTATCACTGCTGAATTCCCTTGGGGGTGTGGCGTGGCAAGGCGTCTTGGGCTATTGTGGATGAGCCTGATGCCTGCTCCTCGTCCCCGGGCAGGGGATTAAGGGCATCCTCACAGGGCTGCGGAGACTTGCATGTGTAAATTGTGCTAAAGCTGACAGTAAAGTCAGGACCAAGCCTTTGTGCATGCGGAGCTTTTTAGGGCCCATCTTAGCATCTTCAGTGCTATGCTTTGTGTTAAGCTACGCTAGC